GTTTACGAATAAAAACTAATAAGAATTCCCATTCAAATACATAAGAATTGTATAGGAACCGAAATAATCTTTTATTTTCTTTTGAAAAAACGTAAATAGATTTCTTCTGAGTAATGAGAAGACTATTCAAATTATGATATTCGTGAAGAAAGAACCGCAATAAATGGAAAAAAGGAACATCTTGAATCCAGCATTGAAGAATTTGAACCAAGATTTCCATATGTATGGGATGAGGTATTAGTATATCTGAGACATAATTTAAATGTGATAATTTGTCCTCTAAAAAGGGAAAAATTGAATGAATTGATCGTAAATTATGATATTTTGGTATTTCTTTTTCTTCGAAATAAGATACTAATCGCAACGAGAATGGAATTTCTACAATAATTGCAAAACTTTCTGATATCATTTGAGAATAAAAATGAGAAAAAAAAAAATTATTGTGGTTGTATCCAACGAATCGATTTTGATTAGAATCATTAACCAAAGAAATCCAAAAATTCTGTTGATAGATTCGAGTAATTAAACGTTTTACAAGTACTAAACTAGATTTATTGTCATAACCAAAAACTTCCACAGGTTCGTAAAAAATCGAACCATTTAACCCATGATTATGAGCAAGTGCATAAATATATTCCTGAAAGAGTAGCGGATATAGGAAGTGTTGTTGCCGAGATCTATCCTTTTCTAAATATCCTTGTAATTCTTCCATTGACTTACATTTTTTCTACTTGAAACAAAAACAGTAGGCATTTCTTGGGTTATCAAATTATACATAGTGCAATATGGTCAGAACAAGGTATATATTATGTAATGTACAAAAATATATATATACCCCGGAAACAGAAAGTCCAATCAACAGATCTTTTTCCTCTTCCCTTCTATCTAATGGGTTTATCCTCGTTATAATTACTAGAGGTTCAAAAATCTTTTATTTTTGCAACCCGATCGCTCTTTTGACTTTGGAACAAATTCTTTTTGTCAGTATACTGTTTCTTCTACACATTTGTTTCCAATCTATAATAGAGAATAGTTAGGATTTTTGAAAAAAGAAAAAAAAAAAAAAAAAAAAGAATCAAAGGACCACCCACAGAAGAACCTTTTCCCGCATCAGGCACTAATTTTTTTTAACGTCTAATTAGATCGGGTAATTATTCAAATAAAGAATAGAAGCTCGTTGCTTTTTTTTACCAGAATTGGAGCCGTAGGGCTCTATCCATTTATTCACTAAACCCAACTGTAAATGTGAATTTTTTTGTCTTCCTCCTAAAATAAAAACAAAATTTTGGAATGATCTGGTAAGGATCGACTCAAAATTCTACTAAAAAAAAATAGGAATCTAATAAGAAATTAAGAAATTCCATTTTCTTCTTATTATTACGACATGCTGTTTTTTCCATCCATTACCTTTCAGGATCAGTCGCGGTTTTATAGACTCTACCAATAGTCTGGACGAATTCGTTGCTTCATCCAAATGTGTAAAAGATCATAGTCGCACTTAAAAGCCGAGTACTCTACCGTTGAGTTAGCAACCCAGATAAATATGATTTGTAGATACGATCGAAATAAAAAAAATCAATTGAATTGCACTGTACAACTACGTCAAAACATTGAACTAACAAGAAATAGAAAGGAAAGATTTTATGATCAATTCTAAACACCAAAATAGCAAAATTAATGGATCGGATTAAAAAATAAAAAACAACGGATTCCAAATAGAAATATCAAAATTTACAGACCGCCCATTTTTTTTTTTATTTTCGTTAAGAAAATACATCTTGTATATGTATAACAGTAAATCCGGCAAACCCATCATTTGACTGAAGTAAAGGAAAACCCAATTAGGGGTCGGAATAAACAGATCCGCTTATCTACGATCGAATTATATTTGTTCGATACAACATTGTCAATATGAATGGAAAACAAATTCAATTAAATTAATAATTAATTAAGTATTGTATTTAAGTATTAAGTAAATCAAATAAGAATTCGTGTTGGATTGGCACAACATAAATAAGAAATTTAGATGAAAAAAAAATAAGGAAAAGGTAGAGAAAAAGTATGAATACAACAAGAAAAGAGTAAATTTTGAGTAACTAATTGCCCAAAATAGATACTAGTTACCTTTTCTTTTTTATTTATTAAAAGAAATTTTGTTTTTTTCTTTATGAAGGTCTTTCTTTAACTTTAAATAATTCTGCCTTCCTTAAAATATCATGAACAGTTCCTGTAGGTTGAGCACCTTTTTCAAGGAAATAACGAATGGCAGGAACATTTAAATAAGTTTGATTCTGTATCGGATCGTAAAAACCCACTTTTTGAAGATCTCTTCCTTCTCTTCGGGATCGAACATCAATTGCAACGATTCGATAGATCGCTCATTGGGATAGATGTAGATAAATAATACCCCCCCCCCCTAGAAACGTATAGGAGGCTTTCTCCTCATACGGCTCGAGAAAAAATGATTCTAATATTTCTGTATATTCTGTATATAATGGAAAATATATCCATAAAATCATGAAGTCGACTATAATTTGAGTCGTTTTTTGTTCTTACTTACAGATACAGAAAAAAAGAAATATCATTCGTACTCATAACTCAAGTTGGGCAATTCTGAAAAAGTGCGAAGGTAACTCTTTAGACATTTCTTGAGTCGTCTCTAACCTCTTTTGTTTGTCTCGTCTCGAATCTATTTTTCTTCTTCATTATAATAAAACTAAATAAAATTATTGAGACAATTGAAAATAGTGTTTCCTTGTTCCGGAATCCTTTCTCTTTACTTTGTAAAATCATTAGGTTTAGACATTACTTCGGTGATCCTTATTCCTTTTCAAAATGGCAGCAACATACCTTTTGTTTTTTGTTATTTCTTTCTATGAATAATACGAAAGATTAATTCCCTTGTAATATAATACACTTTTCATTTTAATCGAAAAAGTTTTACCAATTTCGACAAATTTTACTTTTTTCTTTTATTTCAAACTTGTTCGAATTTGAACCCTTCGATTTCGATATTGAGGATATATTTACAAAGTTGGTCTAACTTATTAATTGTTACTAACCCTAGATTCTTCCCCCCGATAAATGAATCAATACTTTTTGTTCGAGCTCCATTATGTACTATTCCTATTTACCAACCCAACACAAATTAGGTTCCTAGCAAGAACAGAACAAACTATGTCGATTCAAGAGCATCTTCATTCCTATAGAAAATGGTGGATGTAAGAATCCACAACGAATCATGTCCTTCAAGTCGCACGTTGCTTTCTACCACATCGTTTCAAACGAAGTTTTACCATAACATTCCTCTGATTAAATTTCGAACCGGTATGGAATTGATTCAATATGGAATCATGAATAGTCATTGGCTCAAATGAAACAGATTTCTAAAAAAGACGAATAAACGCGTTTACTTAAGTCTTATTTACATCTTCAACAGATTGTTTGGGATGATGAATCATAAAAAGGATCATCCCCCCCTTTTTTTTTCTATTTCAATTCAGAATGCACCATGTGCGAATTCCCATTTCACGGGTATGGAACACAAGGTTTCCCTAAGTAACTAACTTCAATATGAATATGAGTATGAGCATACTCTGAATGGGAATGATCCACCCCCAATTCTTTTTTGAATTAAGAATTCAAAGAAATGTCTTTATTTCTACCCGTACATTGAATTCAGAACAAAGAAGGGGTTGGGTCACACATTATATATATCCAAATCCAATATCCAAGCAAGATTAAACAGAAAATGGTTAAAGAGAAGAATCTTTCGTTTCTGATGGAGACGATCTGGGACGGAAGGATTCGAACCTCCGAATAGCGGGACCAAAACCCGTTGCCTTACCACTTGGCCACGCCCCATTTAGATTTATATTCGACACTAATAAAGACTAATATTGGTATTGGTCATTCGTCAATCCCAGCCCAAATACATATGAAATACATTGTTGCTAGGATTCAACACATGTAAATATAGAATCACAAAAAATTATTGATCAAATTATTGATCATTACATAAAATTCAATTAAGATATTGTACGAAACTATAATTCCTTGTATTCTCATTTGAGAATGAAAGGAAAGATTTTTGATTTGGGAGAGTTCGAAGAAAAAGAAGGATTTTTTGACCCGCCTTTTTATTTTTCCTTCATAAAAAGAACTCAACCAAAATCAAATTTTCTAATCTACAAGAATGAAATGTTTGTTATGCTTAATATCTTTAGTTTAATCTGTATCTGTCTTAATTCCACCCTTTATTCGAGTAGTTTTTTCTTCGCTAAATTGCCCGAGGCTTATGCCTTTTTCAATCCAATCGTAGATGTTATGCCTGTCATACCTGTACTATTTTTTCTATTAGCTTTTGTTTGGCAAGCTGCTGTAAGTTTTCGATAAAATTTTTAATACTCTGCAAAATTCATGATTTATTCGAAAAAAAATTATAAAATAAAAATTGATAAGATCAGATAAGTTTTACATTATGAACCCTCGATTCAAAAATAGAAATTCTTGTATATTGAATTGAATGACCGCGGTGATAAATTTGGATCAACTTATTTCCTCGTTCTGACATTCCAGTAAATAAGTACTTTCTAAGAACCCACAATACCCAATAACGGATATGGCCAAACACTTTTGGTAATGAAGGAATCAGAACCTTTCTTTTCTTATTACCTTATTACAAAGTAGAAAGAAATTTGTTGATAATTACTTTTTTTTTTTCAAGATTCAAGAAAAGACGTCATTTTTGGGGTGTTATGCCAAAATAACGTATGTGATAAAAAATAGGCAATCTATTTCCTTTTTCTAAAAAAAAGAATCTGGAGATTGTGTAATGCTTACTCTCAAACTCTTCGTTTACACAGTAGTGATATTTTTTGTTTCTCTCTTCATCTTCGGATTCTTATCTAACGATCCGGGCCGTAATCCTGGACGTGAGGAATAAAAAATGTTGAGTTTTCTTTATTTTTTTTTTTTATATTCCATACATTTAACATTTA